CCGTTCCCTTTCTATTCATGTCAGCATTGCGTATAGAAGTTATTATATCAGCAATAGTGTCTTTACCCATGATAAACTAAAATTATTGTTGCCCCCGAATTTTGATATAATCAACATGCTTTTTTTCTTTATATATATATTTTTATGAATTGTTAAAGATATATGCGTGAGACAAATCTACTGATTAATTTTATCTATTTTATTCAAATGTTATAACTATATTATAGTCTCGTCTTTATTATACTTATAGTACTTCGGGCGCTAATGAAACTATTTTAGTGAAATTTAACTGTCTCAATTCCCGTGCGATCGCACCAAAAATTCTAGTTCCTTTTGGATTTCCCTCTTGATCAATAACAACCGCAGCATTGTCATCATATCGTAGTATCATACCGTTGTCACGTTTGAGTTCTTTACAAGTACGTACAATTACAGCTCTGATCACTTCAGATTTTTCTAAAGGTGTATTTGGTATTGCTTCCTTGATTACAGCAACAATAACGTCACCAATATGAGCATATCGTCGATTACTAGCTCCTATAATTCGAATACACATCAATTCTCGGGCCCCGCTGTTATCCGCTACATTTAAATGGGTTTGAGGTTGAATCATATCATTTTTTTTAATTTGCTCTTTTGATGCAAAGGGGCGAAGTAAAAAAAAAGAAATATTGTTTGTCCAAAATAAATAAAAAAAAAAGAAATCTACAATTGTTTTTTTTATTCCAAAGACCTCTTTCCTTTGGTTTTACATTCCTATCCTGAAATAATGAATTGAGTTCGTATAGGCATTTTGGATGCCGCTATTGAAATAGCCTTTCTGGCTATATTTTCTGCTACTCCGCCCATTTCATAAAGTATTCTACCCGGTTTAACGATAGCCACCCAATATTCGGGAGATCCTTTCCCTGAACCCATACGCGTTTCCGCGGGTCTTACTGTAACTGGTTTGTCTGGAAATATACGTACCCATATTTTTCCACCTCGGCGCACATTTCGTGTCATTGCTCGCCGCCCTGCTTCTATTTGTTTAGATGTGATCCACGCGGGTTCAAGTGCCTGAAGAGCATATCTACCGAAGCAAATACAATTACCTCTATAAGATATTCCTTTCATTCTTCCTCTATGTTGTTTACGGAATCTGGTTCTTTTGGGGTTATAGTTGATGGTTGTTTATCAATTCATTCCATCTCTACTACAGAACCGGACATGAGAGTTTCTTCTCATCCAGCTCCTCACGAATGAAACAATTATAAAATAATATACATGTATTTAATGAATAATATACTGAATCGTGGGATTCATTGAGATTTTATCTAATCTATTATAAATTTGTATATCTTGTTTTGATAGTTTATATAATTAATTAAACTTAAATATATATTCTATTTTTCTATTTATAGTTATAGATAATTATTTTATAGATTATTTAGAGATAATGTTATAGATAATATAATGTCATTTTGTTATAACGAATCTTTATTTTATTTTGTCTTTTTTATTATCATATCGGATTGACCGAAATTTATAAATCTAATAAAATAAAAACTTTCGCGGGCGAATGTTTACTCTTTCAATATCTATTTCAGTTGTAGGGCTATCCCCTGACATGACCTTTCAGAATAAAAGTGGATTGGTCCCGGGTTTGTTCCGCCATCCTACCCAGTGAATCATTAGGATTCGTTTTCAATAGAATCTTATGCATCCACAGGTTTCGTCGTTCCCATCGCTTCTCAATTAATGGTTAGGCCTGAATTCTACAATGGAGCTCCTAATGAAAATGAAATATGTTCTTGAGTCAATTTTCTCAGTCTTTATTGACTCGGGGCTCTTGATTTTTTTGTTCTATGAACAAACTCATCTAATTATAGATCAATCAAATTAGTATTGATGCTTTATTACACTATCCTTTATAAGATCACTCATAGACCTTACATATTGGAATCATATAGCATTGATATTCTTTTTCTCTCTTTCTCTCACCCTTCCATTTATCCGCATTTTTATTGTTATTGCTTCACAACTTATAATCAAATTTGTTTTTCTTTTTTTATTATGCAAAAAAACTTTCCGTTGCTACAATGATATAACCAATATATCATATCGTGACCGGTTCTTTCTATCTAGATAATATGAAGCGATGAGTTGGTTATTAGTTCTATAGTTATTAGTTCATACTATGTATGGGCCGGTCCGTGTTTTTGAATCCTAACCCTAAAAAAACCAACGAGTCACACACTAAGCATAGCAATTATCTCAATATCAAAAAATTAATTGAATTTTTATTCAACCTTATAGAATTGCCCATTTTTGTTTTTATTTAACATAAAAAGAATGAAAGAGTTTGTCATTTTTTTCTTTTTTTTGTATTGCCGATAGAACGTAAAGACAAGTCAAATAAAGGTTTATTCTTCCTCGTCTACAAATATCCAAATTTTGATGCCTAATACCCCATAGATAGTTCCAACTGTATAGGAACAATAATCAATTTTAGCTCGAA